GCCAGCGTAGCTTAAACCAAAGCATAACACTGAAGATGTTAAGATGATCCCTAGAAAGTTCCGTAGGCACAAAGGCTTGGTCCTGACCTTATTATCAGCTCTGTCCAAACTTACACATGCAAGTCTCCGCCCTCCCGTGAGTATGCCCTCAGTCCCCCCAAACAGGGAACGAGGTGCTGGTATCAGGCACACCTCCGTAGCCCACGACACCTCGCCAAGCCACACCCCCAAGGGTACTCAGCAGTGATAAATTTTAAGCCATAAGTGAAAGCTTGACTTAGTCAAAGACAAGAGGGCCGGTAAAGCTCGTGCCAGCCACCGCGGTTATACGGGCGGCCCAAGTTGATAATCCACGGCACAAAGCGTGGTTAGGGACAAAATAAAACTAAAGTCAAAAGCTTGCAAGGCTGTCTAAAGCATTTGGAAGAATGAAGCCCACATACGAAAGTTACTTTAATACTCCTGAACCCACGAAAGCTAAGGCACAAACTGGGATTAGATACCCCACTATGCTTAGCCCTAAACATCGATTTACATCCGCCCGGGAACTACGAACATTAGTTTAAAACCCAAAGGACTTGGCGGTGCTTAACATCCACCTAGAGGAGCCTGTCCTAGAACCGATAATCCCCGTTCAACCTCACCCTCTCTTGCTCCTTCCCGCCTGTATACCTCCGTCGTCAGCCTACCCTGTGAAGGAACCACAGTAGGCGCAATCGGCACTGCCCAAAACGTCAGGTCGAGGTGCAGCTCATGAGAGGGGATGAGATGGGCTACATTCGCTACACCTAGCGAACACGGAAGGCGTCCTGAAATAAACGCCCGAAGGCGGATTTAGAAGTAAGAAGGAAATAGAGTGTCCTCCTGAAACTGGCTCTTAAGCGCGTACACACCGCCCGTCACCCTCCCCAAGCAGCCCTTATCAATCTTTAAATAAAAATATACAATTGTAAAGGGGAGGCAAGTCGTAACATGGTAAGTGTACTGGAAAGTGTACTTGGACAAATCGGGGCATAGCTAAACCTAAGAATAGCACCTCCCTTACACCGAGAAGTTGTCCGTGCAAATCGGATTGCCCCGACTCCAACCAGCTAGCCTTAAAAAGTAAATACAACAATCAATTTTTTTAACCCCAAAAACAACACCAAGAACTTAAACAAACCATTTTTTACCCAAGTATGGGAGACAGAAAAGGCCCAATAGAGCTATAGAATAAGTACCGCAAGGGAAAGCTGAAAGAGAGATGAAAAAGCCCAGTAAAGAGAAATAAAGCAGAGATGACACCTCGTACCTTTTGCATCATGATTTAGCTAGAAAATTCAAGCAAAGAGCCCTATAGTTTGAAACCCCGAAACTGAGTGAGCTACTCCAAGACAGCCTAATTACTAGGGCGCACCCTTCTCTGTGGCAAAAGAGTGGGAAGATCCTTGAGTAGAGGTGACAGACCTATCGAACTCAGTTATAGCTGGTTGTCTGAGAAGTGGATACAAGTTCAGCCTCTCTAATTCTTCATTCAATTTTAATCACCAAAGGATGCTGAGAACCCCGAGAGAGTTAGTCAAAGGGGGTACAGCTCCTTTGAAATAAAAACAACTTGTAAGGGAGGGTAAGGGTCATATATACCAAGGAAGCACGTTCTAGTGGGCCTAAAAGCAGCCAACTTAGCAGAAAGCGTTAAAGCTCAAACAAATAATTCCTCCCCTTATTCCGATAATTTAACCCCATCCCCCCAACTATATCAGACCTCTCTATACCTATAGAAGAGATTATGCTAAAATGAGTAACAGGAAAATACGATTTTCTCACTACACATGTGTAAGTCGGAACGGACAAACCACCGAAAATTAACGACCCCAAACAAAGAGGGCCCTGTAGACCAAAATGCACAAAACTAGAAAAACCCCCAAACAAGAATCGTTAACCCAACACAGGAGTCTATGCAGTGAAAGATTAAAAGAGGGAGAAGGAACTCGGCAAACTATAACCAAGCCTCGCCTGTTTACCAAACACATCGCCTCTTGCCCTATAACCGTATAAGAGGTCCTGCCTGCCCAGTGACATAATGTTAAACGGCCGCGGTATTCTGACCGTGCGAAGGTAGCGCAATCACTTGTCTTTTAAATGGAGACCTGTATGAATGGCAAGACGAGGGCTTAACTGTCTCCTCCCTTCAATCAATGAAATTGATCTCCCCGTGCAGAAGCGGGGATTAACCCATAAGACGAGAAGACCCTATGGAGCTTTAGACAATAAGACAGCCTATAAAAAGCAATCAAAATTAAAAGAAGCACCCCCTATACCTCCTGTCTCAATGTCTTCGGTTGGGGCGACCATGGGGAAATACAAAACCCCCAAGTGGAACGAGAGGACCCCCCACATATTCTCTCCAAAACTAGAGAGACATCTCTAATAAACAGAAATTCTGACCTTCAAGGATCCGGTACTACCGATCAACGAACCAAGTTACCCTAGGGATAACAGCGCAATCCCCTTTTAGAGTCCATATCGACAAGGGGGTTTACGACCTCGATGTTGGATCAGGACATCCTAATGGTGCAGCAGCTATTAAGGGTTCGTTTGTTCAACGATTAAAGTCCTACGTGATCTGAGTTCAGACCGGAGAAATCCAGGTCAGTTTCTATCTATGACGCGATCTTTTCTAGTACGAAAGGACCGAAAAGAAGGGGCCAATGCCTAAAGTATGCCCCTCCCTCACCTACTGAAGAAATATAAATTAGACAAAAAGGCGCACCACGCAGTCTAAGAAAAAGACATGTTAAGGTGGCAGAACCCGGTATTGCAAAAGATTTAAGCCCTTTTAATGGAGGCTCAAATCCTCCCCTTAACTATGATTACCATACTAATCACGAATATTCTTGGCCCATTCGCCTTCATTATTCCTGTCCTACTAGCCGTCGCCTTCCTTACCTTACTAGAGCGAAAAGTTTTAGGGTACATACAACTCCGAAAAGGCCCAAACATTGTAGGACCCTATGGAATTCTCCAACCCATTGCCGATGGTGTTAAGCTATTCATTAAAGAACCCATTCGACCATCCACGTCTTCCCCGATCCTATTTATTTTGGCCCCCATCCTCGCATTAACCCTGGCTCTCACCCTTTGAGCCCCTATACCTATTCCCTACCCCGTCACGGACCTAAATCTTGGTATTTTATTCGTTCTCACCCTTTCAAGCCTCGCAGTTTATTCCATTCTAGGCTCAGGATGAGCCTCAAACTCAAAATATGCTCTAATTGGGGCCCTCCGTGCCGTAGCGCAAACCATCTCTTATGAGGTAAGCCTAGGATTAATTCTACTAAGCATCATCCTGTTTGTCGGAAACTTCACCCTTCAAACCTTCAACACTGCCCAAGAAAGCACCTGAATAATTCTTCCAGCCTGACCCCTCGCCCTAATGTGATACATCCCTACGCTAGCAGAAACTAATCGTGCCCCTTTTGACCTGACAGAAGGTGAGTCCGAACTCGTCTCTGGTTTCAATGTTGAGTACGCCGGCGGACCCTTCGCCCTCTTCTTCTTAGCAGAATATGCTAACATTCTACTAATAAACACCCTTTCAACCATCCTATTCCTAGGGGCCTCTCATATTCCAGCCTTCCCAGAACTCACTGCAATTAACCTTATAACCAAAGCTGCCATCCTTTCCGTATTGTTCCTGTGGGTTCGAGCTTCCTACCCCCGATTCCGATATGACCAATTAATGCACTTAATCTGGAAAAATTTCCTCCCCCTAACACTAGCCTTCGTAATATGACATTTATCACTTATTACAGCTTTCGCCGGAATCCCACCACAACTGTAACCAAACGGAGCCGTGCCTGAATAAAAGGACCACTTTGATAGAGTGTATAATGGAGGTTAAAGTCCTCCCGTCTCCTTAGGAAAAAGGGATTCGAACCCCTACTTAAGAGATCAAAACTCTTTGTGCTCCCACTACACCACTTCCTAGTAAAGTCAGCTAAATAAAGCTCTTGGGCCCATACCCCAACAATGTAGGTTAAAATCCTACCTTTGCTATATGCCACCGGTCATTCTCTTTTTCCTCATTACTAGCCTAACCATTGGAACATCCATCGTTTTTTCAAGTTCACATTGGCTACTTGCATGAATCGGCCTAGAAATTAACTCCTTAGCGATTATCCCAATTATAACCCGAACTCACAACCCCCGGGCCACGGAAGCAGTCACAAAATACTTCCTCACACAAGCCGCAGCATCCGCTACAATTCTATTCGCCACCCTAATCAACGCCACCCACACAGGAGAGTGGGGGCTTCAATGCCTTACAGACTCCTTCTCAATCCTCATCATTACCACTGCTTTATGTTTCAAACTTGGTCTGGCCCCCATACATGTTTGAATGCCAGAGGTTTATCAAGGTGTCGACTTACTCACAGCCATACTCCTAGCCACTTGACAAAAACTAGCCCCATTTTCTATTATTATACAACTAAACCCAGGATCATCAAATTTCCTGTTTTTCATGGGCATGTTGTCAGTCTTAATCGGCGGACTAGGCGGCCTATCACAAAACCAAATGCGAAAAATCCTAGCCTACTCATCTATTTCACACATAGGCTGAATAATCATCATCCTTCAATATCAACCACAACTGACCCTCCTTGCCCTACTCACCTACCTAGTAATGACATTTTCGATGTTCATAGTCCTCCATATTACAGATGCCACAGACATGAATCGACTGGCAATGTCCTGAGCTAAGATACCAGTTATCACTGCACTAACACCACTGATTCTACTCTCACTAGGCGGGCTGCCCCCACTTACAGGCTTTTTACCCAAATGACTTATCTTAGCAGAACTAGCCAAGCAAGGCCTAGGGGCTATAGCTACTATCGTGGCACTAACTACCCTTCTCAGCCTCTACTTTTACCTTCGTCTAGGTTATGCCATCTTCATCACGATCTCTATGAATACTAATCTAGGGACTACAACATGACGTCAAAAAGCAACCAAGATACTCCTTCCACTAGCAGCCTCAACTATAATAACCCTCGCTTCCCTCCCGCTCGCTCCATCATTACTTGCCCTGCTTACAATTACCTAACCCACCCTGACAAGTCACTAAAACCAACAATACTAGCATTAGTGAGCAGAAACTTATGTTAACCAAACTAGAAGCCTTCAAAGCTTCCGATGGGGGTTAAATTCCCTCAGTTTCTGACCCACCCAAACAGCTCAATAAGGCCTACGGGTCACTATCCCACATCTTCTGAATGCAAATCAGACGCTTTAATTAAGCTAAAGCCTCTCTAGACAGGAAGGCCTCGATCCTTCAAACTTTTAGTTAACAGCTAAACGCCCAAACCAGCGAGCATCTGTCTAATTTCCCCGCCTAGTAATTAAAGCCTTAGGCGGGGAAAGCCCCGGCAGGTAATTAGCCTGCTTCTTCAGATTTGCAATCTGATGTGTCACACCCCAGGGCTTGGTGAGGAGAGGAATTTAACCTCCATCTTCGGATTTACAATCCGCCGCCTAAAAATTCAGCCACCCCACCTGTGACACTAAAACGCTGATTCTTCTCTACCAACCACAAAGACATCGGTACACTGTACCTTATCTTTGGGGCCTGGGCCGGAATAGTAGGTACGGCCCTGAGTCTTCTAATCCGGGCGGAACTAAGTCAACCCGGTGCCCTACTAGGTGATGATCAAATTTACAATGTGATCGTCACTGCACATGCTTTTGTAATAATTTTCTTTATAGTTATACCCATCATAATTGGCGGCTTTGGTAACTGACTTATTCCCCTAATGATTGGTGCACCAGACATAGCTTTCCCCCGAATAAATAACATAAGCTTTTGACTTCTACCCCCATCCTTTCTCCTCCTACTAGCATCTTCCGGAGTTGAAGCAGGGGCAGGTACCGGGTGAACTGTTTACCCACCATTAGCTGGTAATCTCGCCCATGCAGGAGCATCTGTAGACCTAACTATCTTTTCCCTTCACCTTGCAGGTGTCTCTTCCATTCTGGGGGCAATCAACTTCATCACCACAATTATTAACATAAAACCAGCCACCATGACAATATACCAAATCCCACTATTCGTATGAGCTGTACTAATTACAGCCGTCCTACTTCTCCTCTCACTGCCAGTCCTTGCTGCGGGGATTACCATACTTCTTACGGACCGTAATTTAAACACCACTTTCTTCGACCCAGCCGGTGGGGGAGACCCTATCTTATATCAACACTTATTCTGATTCTTTGGGCACCCCGAAGTATATATCCTAATTCTACCAGGCTTCGGAATAATCTCACACATTGTCTCATATTATGCAGGAAAAAAAGAACCATTCGGTTATATAGGAATGGTCTGAGCAATAATAGCAATTGGCCTTCTAGGCTTTATTGTGTGGGCCCACCACATATTTACCGTGGGAATGGATGTAGACACCCGAGCGTATTTCACATCTGCTACTATAATTATTGCCATCCCTACCGGTGTAAAAGTGTTCAGCTGACTGGCAACTCTGTATGGAGGCGACATTAAATGAGAAGCCCCCCTCCTATGATCACTTGGGTTTATTTTCCTTTTTACAGTGGGAGGCCTGACAGGAATTGTCCTATCAAACTCATCACTCGATATCGTCCTACACGACACATATTATGTAGTAGCACACTTCCACTACGTCCTTTCTATGGGTGCAGTCTTTGCAATCATAGCCGCCTTCGTACACTGATTCCCTCTTTTCTCCGGATACACTCTTCACTCAGCCTGGACTAAAGTTCATTTCGCAGTTATATTTGCCGGAGTAAACCTAACTTTCTTCCCACAACATTTCCTAGGTCTAGCTGGAATGCCTCGACGATACTCCGACTACCCCGACGCTTATTCATTCTGAAATGCTATTTCCTCTATTGGCTCAATAGTGTCTCTTGTGGCCGTAATCATGTTCTTGTTCATTATCTGAGAAGCTTTTACAGCCAAACGAGAAGTTCTGTCAGTTGAAATAACCTCAACAAACGTTGAATGACTAAATGGCTGCCCTCCACCACATCACACATTCGAAGAGCCAGCCTTCGTTCAAGCTCGACACAGCTAACGAGAAAGGGAGGAATTGAACCCCCATAAACTGGTTTCAAGCCAGTTGCATAACCACTCTGCCACTTTCTTATGAGACACTAGTAAAGACTAATTACACTACCTTGTCGAGATAGAATCGCGGGTTGAACCCCCGCGTGTCTTATTTATATGGCATACACCACCCAGCTAGGATTCCAAGATGCAGCCTCACCCCTCATAGAAGAACTTCTACATTTTCATGATCACGCTCTAATAATTGTGTACTTAATTAGCACAATAGTCTTTTATATTATTATTACTACAGTCTCCACGACACTCACAGACATTTTGATTTTAGACTCCCAAGACCTCGAAATTGTCTGAACCGTGCTACCCGCACTAATTCTAATCCTGATTGCCCTACCCTCTTTACGAATTTTATACTTAATAGACGAAATTGATAATCCACACCTAACAGTCAAAGCCATCGGCCATCAGTGATACTGAAGCTATGAATATACAGATTATGAAGACATTGCATTCGACTCATATATGGTCCCAACCCAAGATCTTACACCAGGACAATTTCGTCTTCTAGAAGCTGACCACCGAATGATTGTACCTCTAGAATCACCAGTCCGAGTTTTAGTCTCCGCTGAAGATGTTCTCCACTCCTGAGCAGTTCCAGCCCTAGGCGTAAAAGTAGACGCCGTACCCGGGCGACTAAACCAAGCCACCCTTATGACTAACCGACCTGGGGTATTTTATGGCCAGTGCTCGGAAATTTGCGGAGCTAATCACAGCTTCATACCCATTGTAATCGAATCTGTCCCACTAGAACACTTTGAAAACTGAACTTCACTGGCCATTCAAGACCTATCGCTAAGAAGCTAAAATGGTCTCTAGCATTAGCCTTTTAAGCTAAAAATTGGTGCCTACCAAACACCCTTAGCGAATATGCCCCAGCTAAACCCAGCACCTTGGTTAGCAATTCTAGCCTTGACATGACTCGTTTTCTTAATTATCCTGCCCCCAAAAGTCTTAGGGCACACATTTCCTAACGAAACCCTCCCCATCTCCATTCAGGCGGACAAATCTAATACTTGAACCTGACCATGACACTAAGCTTCTTTGACCAATTTATATCTCCCACCCTTATAGGGATTCCACTAATTGTGTTGGCTATAATTCTTCCATGGACTCTTCTTCCAACCCCAACCCAACAGTGATTAAACAACCGAACTCTAACCCTACAATCCTGATTCTTACGGACATACACCCAACAACTCCTCCTTCCTATAAACTCCCTCGGACACAAATGAGCATTACTGCTCACCTCTTTAATGGTCTATCTCCTATTCATCAATGTTTTAGGACTTCTACCATATACCTTCACCCCCACCACACAACTTTCTATGACCCTAGGACTTGCTGTCCCACTATGACTGGCCACCGTCCTAATTGGTTTACGAAATAAGGCAACCGCCTCCCTCGCCCATCTCCTGCCAGAAGGTACCCCAACCTTATTAATTCCTATTTTAATTATTATCGAAACAATTAGCCTATTTATCCGACCTGTGGCATTGGGGGTTCGAATCACTGCCAATCTCACAGCCGGTCACCTTCTCATGCAACTCATTGCCACAGCTGCATTTGTCCTTATACCTATGATGCCAACCGTATCCCTTCTAACTTCCATTCTACTTCTTCTATTGACACTGCTAGAAATTGCCGTAGCCCTTATCCAAGCCTACGTATTTGTATTATTGTTAAGCCTCTACCTACAAGAAAACGTCTAATGGCACATCACCAAGCTCACCCCTACCACATAACCAACCCCAGCCCCTGGCCTTTAACAGCAGCCATTGCCGCCCTGCTCTTAACATCTGGAATTGCAGTCTGATTCCACTACAAAATTACCTCCCTAATTGTTCTTGGTTTAATCCTCATGCTTATATCCGCCTACCAATGATGGCGAGACATTATCCGAGAGGGTACTTTCCAAGGATTTCATACTCCACCCGTCCAACAGGGACTACGCTACGGCATAATTCTCTTCATTACATCAGAAGTACTCTTCTTCTTAGGGTTTTTCTGAGCCTTCTACCACTCAAGCCTTGCCCCCACCCCAGAACTAGGGGCCGTGTGGCCCCCCGCAGGAATCACCCCTTTAGACCCATTTGAGGTACCTCTACTCAACACGGCTGTCCTCTTAGCATCCGGTGTGACAGTAACTTGAGCCCACCACAGCATCCTAGAAGGGAACCGGAAAGAAGCCATTCAAGCCCTCTCAGCAACTATTCTTCTGGGATTTTACTTCACACTTCTACAAGCAATAGAATACTTTGAAGCCCCTTTCTCTATTGCCGACAGCGTCTATGGTTCCTCTTTCTTTGTAGCAACAGGCTTCCACGGACTTCATGTTATTATTGGAACAATTTTCCTTGCCGTTTGTCTCTTACGACAAACCCAATATCACCTAACAACCAATCACCACTTTGGCTTCGAAGCAGCCGCATGATACTGACACTTTGTCGACATAGTCTGACTATTCCTATACATCTCTATCTACTGATGAGGCTCTTAATCTTTCTAGTATCAATAGTACGTGTGACTTCCAATCACTTAGTCTTGGTTAAACTCCAAGGAAAGATAATGAACCTGGTTATAACTATCATTTCTATCACCACCATTCTTTCGATCGTTTTGGCCCTTGTCTCATTCTGACTCCCAGCCATAACTCCAAACTATGAAAAACTCTCCCCCTACGAATGTGGCTTTGACCCACTAGGTTCTGCTCGACTCCCATTTTCATTGCGATTTTTCCTAGTGGCAATCCTCTTTCTTCTCTTTGACTTGGAAATTGCCCTGCTTCTACCTCTACCTTGAGCTGACCAGCTACCTAATCCCCTCCTAGCATTCTCTTGAGCCTGTACTATCCTTATTCTGCTTACCTTAGGACTTGCTTATGAATGGCAACAGGGCGGTCTTGAATGAGCAGAATAAGCAATTAGTTTAATAAAAACCTTTGATTTCGGCTCAAAAACTTGTGGTTAAAGTCCATAATTGCCTAATGACCCCTCTACACTTCACCTTTTCAGCAGCCTTTATGCTAGGGCTATCAGGGCTCGCATTTCACCGAACCCACCTCCTATCCGCCCTTCTCTGTTTAGAAGGTATAATACTAGCCCTATTCATCGCATTATCCTCATGAATACTCCAATATGGCTCAACAAGCTTCTCCTCCTCTCCTCTGATTCTGCTAGCATTTTCTGCCTGCGAAGCAGGAATGGGATTAGCTCTTCTAGTGGCCACAGCCCGCACACACGGGTCAGATCGCCTACAAAACCTAAACCTGCTCCAATGTTAAAAATCCTTGCCCCAACGCTCCTACTCATCCCAACCACCTGACTGACCCCACAAAAATGATTCTGGGCTGCTTCCACGTCACACAGTTTTTTAATTGCCCTAATTAGCTTCTCCCTTATTCAAAACTCATCAGAAGCAGGGTGATGGTCACTTAATTTAACCACAGCGGCCGACCCACTTTCAACCCCTCTTCTAGTCCTCTCATGTTGGTTACTTCCCCTTTTAATTTTAGCCAGTCAAAACCACACATCAGCGGAACCCAAAAACCGACAACGAACCTACATCACCCTAATAATTACCTTACAATTTTTCTTGATTTTAGCCTTCGGGGCCACAGAACTTATAATGTTCTACGTTATATTTGAAGCAACCCTCATCCCAACCTTGGTTATTATTACACGCTGAGGGAACCAACCTGAGCGACTAAACGCAGGCACCTATTTCCTGTTCTATACCTTAGCAGGGTCCCTCCCTTTACTTGTGGCCCTGCTATCCTTGCAACACACCCTCGGCTCACTTTCTCTCCTAACCTTGCCCTATCAAAACTTCATCCCATCTAGTCCCCACCTTGCCAAGCTCTGATGGGCCGCCTGCCTTCTGGCCTTTCTTGTTAAAATGCCCCTGTACGGTGTTCACCTCTGACTGCCCAAAGCCCATGTAGAAGCCCCAGTTGCCGGGTCTATAGTACTAGCTGCAATCCTCTTAAAGTTAGGAGGGTACGGCATGATCCGAATTATAGTCATCCTTGAACCACTGACCAAAGAGCTTTGCTACCCCTTCATTATCCTTGCAATATGGGGCGTCGTCATAACCGCCTCCATTTGTCTCCGACAAACAGACCTAAAATCCTTAATCGCATACTCATCCGTTGGGCACATAGGCCTTGTAGCAGGAGGTATTTTAATTCAAACACCATGAGGTCACACCGGCGCACTAATTTTAATAGTAGCCCATGGACTTACCTCCTCAGCCCTCTTCTGCCTAGCAAATACTAGCTATGAGCGAACACATAGCCGAACAATAATTCTAGCCCGAGGGTTGCAAGCAATCTTCCCGCTTATAGGCTTATGATGATTTTTTACCGCCCTTGCAAATCTAGCACTACCACCCCTTCCCAACCTATTTGGTGAATTAATGATTATCGTATCACTATTCAACTGATCTTGATGAACTATTGCACTCACAGGAGCAGGTACTCTTATTACAGCAGGCTACTCACTAAACCTGTTCTTAATAACCCAACGAGGGCCCACCTCTAAACATATGCTCGCACTCACCCCTTCACATACGCGAGAACACCTAATCATCTCCCTCCACCTAATCCCACTAGCCCTTCTAGTTACAAAACCTGAGCTAATCTGAGGCTTTGCCTCATGTAGACGTAGTTTAACAAAAATATTAGATTGTGATTCTAAAGACAGGGGTTAGAAGCCCCTCGTCCACCGAGAGAGGCTCGATAGCAATGGGGACTGCTAATCTTCATCATCCCGGTTAAACCCCGGGACTCACTCGCAAGCTTTTAAAGGATAATAGCTGATCCGTTGGTCTTAGGAACCAAAAACTCTTGGTGCAAATCCAAGTAAAAGCTATGCCCCTTCTCCCAACTATCCTGACCTCCAGCTTATTGCTCGTATTTACCTTACTAGCTATGCCCCTCCTCTCCACCCTAACCCCCGAAAACAAGAACCCTCTATGAACACATGCACATATTAAAACAGCTGTTAAAATAGCCTTCTTCGTCAGTCTACTCCCTTTATCAGTATTCCTCGCCTTGGGGTTAGAAACTGTTGTTACCACCTGAAACTGAATCTCTACCCACACCTTTGACATTAACCTAAGCTTTAAATTTGACCTTTACTCCATTGTTTTTACCCCTATTGCCCTCTACGTCACCTGATCCATCCTGGAATTTGCATCTTGATACATACACTCCGACCCAAACATTAACCGATTTTTTAAATACCTCCTAATCTTCCTTATCGCGATAATCGTCCTAGTAACCGCTAACAATATATTCCAACTCTTTATAGGTTGAGAGGGGGTTGGAATCATATCCTTCCTCCTAATCGGGTGATGACATGCCCGAGCAGACGCCAACACTGCTGCCTTACAAGCAGTTTTATATAACCGGGTGGGAGATATCGGACTTATTTTCGCAATAGCATGAATAGCCACAAATCTCAACTCATGGGAAATACAACAAATCTTTATGGCCTCAAAAAACTTAGACCTGACACTTCCCGCCCTGGGATTAATCCTGGCTGCAACAGGCAAATCAGCCCAATTCGGCCTACATCCGTGGCTTCCAGCCGCGATAGAAGGTCCTACGCCGGTATCTGCCCTACTCCACTCAAGTACCATGGTCGTAGCTGGAATCTTTCTTCTTGTACGAATAAGCCCAGTGTTAGAAAATAATCAGACAGCACTAACCACATGTCTATGCCTAGGAGCTCTAACCACACTGTTCACTGCAACATGTGCTCTGACACAAAATGATATTAAAAAAATTGTAGCATTCTCAACATCAAGCCAACTCGGACTAATAATAGTATCCATCGGACTCAACCAACCACAACTAGCATTCCTACACATTTGCACTCACGCCTTCTTTAAAGCCATACTATTCCTATGCTCTGGTTCAGCTATTCACAGCTTAAACGACGAGCAAGACATTCGGAAAATAGGAGGCCTACATAATCTAACCCCCCTCACCTCCTCTTGCTTAACCATCGGAAGCCTGGCCCTTACCGGAACCCCTTTCCTAGCTGGATTCTTCTCTAAAGATGCAATTATTGAAGCACTAAATAACTCCGTCCTATGCGCCTGAGCCCTAACCCTGACCTTACTAGCCACCTCTTTCACTGCTATTTACAGCCTTCGGGTAATCTACTTCGTTTCAATGGGTTTCCCCCGCTTCAATTCAATATCCCCTATTAATGAAAATAACACTGCCGTAATTAACCCCTTAAAACGACTAGCCTGAGGAAGCATCTTAGCAGGACTTATTATTACCTCAAACCTCACCCCACTAAAAACACCAATTATAACTATACCAATCGCACTAAAACTTTCCGCCTTAGCAGTTACAGCTATCGGAGCCTTAATTGCCCTAGAACTAGCTCGCTTAACAAATACTCAATTAAAAACTCAACCCCACCTGCAAACCCACCACTTCTCAAATATGCTTGGATTTTTCCCCACAATTATCCACCGAACCATGCCCAAACTAAACTTATCCATAGGTCAAGCAATCGCCTCTCAAACTATCGACCAAACATGATTAGAAAAATTGGGGCCCAAAACTATCTCCAAAAACTCTATTTCTCTCTCAGCCTCTACAAATAATCTGCAAAGCGGAAATATCAAAGCTTTTATTACCACTTTTGCCATTACCCTATTCACTACCATTACCCTATTTTACCTAAACCTAGTAAACCTATAACCCCTATACAGCCCGCAAAGCTCCTCGACTTAGCCCCCGAGTTAGCTCAAGAACGGCAAATAAGGTCAGAAGCAATGCTCACCCACCAAGCAATAATATAAACCCACCCGAAGAAAATAAAACAACCAGCCCGCCAGAATCCCCGCGAAACAGGATGAATTCATCCCCTTCGTCCAAATTAACCCAGGATCGTTCAGTTCAACCAAACCCTAGCCCAAAAACATGGCATAATACAATTAATACTACCAAATAACCACCAACATAAGAAAGAACTGGCCAACTCCCCCACCCCATAGGATATGGCTCAGAAGCAAGAGCTGCAGAATAAGCAAAAACTACTAATATTCCCCCAAGATAAATTAGAAACAAAATTAATGATAAAAAAGTCCCCCCTTGTCACAACAACATCAAACAACCAACCCCTGCAACCAATACTAAACCCAGAGCTGCAAAATACGGGGAAGGGTTAGAAGCAACCGCTGTTATACCTATCAAAAGAGAGAATAAAACTAATCACATAAAAAAAGTCATAGTTTCTGCCAGGATTATTAACCAGGACCAATGGCTTGAAAAACCACCGTTGTATTCAACTACAGAAACCCTAATGACCAGCTACCGGAAAACCCACCCACTAATTAAAATCGTAAACAGCTCAGTAATTGATCTTCCCACACCCCCAAATATCTCTGCCCTTTGAAATTTTGGTTCTCTTCTAGGCCTTTGCTTAATTGCCCAACTGCTCACAGGACTCTTCCTGGCTATGCACTACACATCCGATATCAATACAGCCTTTGCCTCGGTAACACACATCTGCCGAGACGTAAACTATGGGTGACTAATCCGAAACCTTCACGCCAACGGTGCATCATTTTTCTTCATTTGTATCTACATTCACATTGGCCGAGGATTATACTATGGATCGTTCTTAAACAAAGAAGCATGGAATATCGGCGTAGTACTTCTCCTTCTTGTAATAGCCACTGCCTTTGTAGGATACGTTCTACCATGAGGACAAATATCATTCTGAGGTGCAACAGTAATTACAAATCTTTTATCTGCCATCCCCTATATTGGCAATGATCTTGTACAATGGATTTGAGGGGGCTTCTCAATTGACAATGCTACCCTAACCCGTTTCTTCGCCTTCCACTTCCTCCTCCCGTTCATCATCGCAGCTATCTCTATTATTCATCTTCTTTTTATTCACGAAACCGGGGCAACAAACCCAACCGGAATCAGCTCAAATGTTGATAAGATCTCCTTTCATCCGTATTTCTCTTACAAAGATCTTTTAGGCTTTATTATTCTGCTAACCATTCTAGCTTCCCTTGCCCTATTTTCACCTAATCAACTAGGAGACCCAGACAACTTCACCCCCGCCAATCCCCTTGTCACTCCCCCACATATCAAGCCAGAATGATACTTCTTGTTTGCATACGCCATTCTTCGATCAATTCCTAACAAACTAGGAGGGGTATTAGCATTACTCTCAGCAATTCTAGTCCTTCTGGTCGTACCATACCTGCACACCTGTAAAGTTCGCTCCCTCACATTCCGTCCATTATCACAACTACTTTTCTGAATCCTTGTAGCCGACGTCCTGATTTTAACATGAATCGGAGGCATGCCTGTAGAAGACCCATACATCATCATTGGCCAACTAGCATCTCTCCTTTACTTTACAATCTTCCTTGTATTAATACCCCTGACCGGACTACTGGAAAACAAACTATTCTTTAACTGAAAGAAATGCAGCAGTAGCTCAGAGAAAGAGCACCGGTCTTGTAAACCGGCCGCCGGAGGTTAAATTCCACCCTGCCGCTCAGAGAGAAGAGAATTGAACTCCCATCACTGGCTCCCAAAGCCAAAATTTTGCATTTAAACTACTCTCTGGTGTGTAAATTTGTATGTATTTACACCATTATTTTATTTTAACCATAATGATATGTATACATGGACATAATATGTAATATCAACATAACATGATTTTAACCATTAAATCAACAACATTTATATTAAATCTTAGCATATACCATTTATATGGTATATTTTACATAAACCATCAGAACTAAGGCTTACATAAAGCTATAAGTAATTAAGGTATTACATATGTAATATAAACATTTAATGGTACTAACCATTCATACAACACCATTTATCACAAAAACATTACGCAAAGATAGATACTACTGTTACCACCAGAACCATAATTTGTAAAATCACTTCTAATGGAAGTCAGGAACTGCGTTAATATATTCAGCATTTGCGATTCATCTTGTGATCTCAGACCTCGATCATCAATTATAATCAGTTAATAGAATTAACCCAATAAGAACCTACCATTTTAATTATATCTAAATGCTAACGGTTATTGATGGTCAGGGACAGTAATCGTGGGGGTCGCACACAGTGAGTTATTCCTGGCATTTGGTTCCTACTTCAGGGTCATTAATTGATATTACTCCCTCCACTTTCATTGACGCTTGCATAAGTTAATGCCCGTAACCATATATACGCATTACCCAATATGCCGGGCGTTCTTTCCAGCGTGTAAGGGGTGTCTTTTTTTTGGTTTCCTTTCACTTTGCATTTCAGAGTGCACACGGTAATGGTTAATTAAGGTAGTTCATTTCCTTGACCAAGTGAATAGCTTCCATGTTAAAGGACTAGTTCTTGAAGAATTACATAACTGATTTCTAGTGCATAAGTTATGATTTTAACTCCAAACTTTTCTAATAACTGCAATTTCTTAGATATACTTCGACATATAAAGGTTTTTTCGCGACAAACCCCCCTACCCCCCAATACTCCTGAAACAGCTATTATTCCTGCAAACCCCCCGGAAACAGGAAACCGTCTAGAAGCTTGAAATATTAGTCAAAATCGCTTGCAAAATGTTGTATGTCTAAAGTATTAAAAAATATGAATATAAAAATCTGTAGCCCACCCCGTAACATACCTATTAATTCCATTAACTTATCATCATAGGAAATTTCCTACTATATTTGAAAGTTCAAAGGGGTATTTGAGTGGTGTTGCATATATATACTATTAAAAAAATGCACGCACTTAAGCATTTAGCCCACCCCGTAACATACCTATTAATTCCATTAACTTATCATCATAGGAAATTTCCTACTATATTTGAAAGTTCAAAGGGGTATTTGAGTGGTGTTGTATATATATACTATTAAAAAAATGCACGCACTTAAGCATTTAATGCTGTAACAAACACCAATGAGGTTACCA